TATTCTCTTGGATCCACAATTAATCCTAAGGATCCCTAGATTTGTGTATTTTTTTACATCCAGTAGTTTTGGACATGGGTCGAGCCAAGTATCATAACTCTTTATCCCCATTTCTACCCATCTGGTATATTGTCCTTTTCTTTCCGTGTTGAAATAGAAAGTTATTAATAGACGAGATTTTCAAAAAAAAATGCTTCTTCCTATTCCTGGAAGAAAAGAAAGATTTCTTTACTTGATACAAATTTGACATAACAACATGATAAAGTTTTATTTTATTTAGTAATTTAGTAGAATTATTATTAATTAATAATTTATTAATTAATTTTTATTTAGAATTAATTAATTAATTATTGTAATTGAAATAAGGTTTTCATTATAACCATATATAGTGATATAGTGAAATGATATTCCAGGTTCTTTTAAAATAAAAGCAAAAGAATTTTTTTTTCAATACCCACTCTTTGATTTCTATGTTCTTTATTTTTCTTAGTTTTAGTTAAGTTAAGAATTCGAGTGATTGGGTCTGTCTATTGATTCTGAGAGGAAATGAAATATTCAAATGATTTTTCATCAAATGACTATTCATCTATTTATTTTGATGTAACTAGTGGAAGGAAAGATCTATGGAAAAATGGTGGTTCAATTTGATGTTATCCAACGGGGGGATAGAATCTAGGTGTCGGCTAAGTAAATCAATGGATAGTCTTGATCCTCTTGAGAATACCCGTGTAAGTGAACACCTCGTTCTAAATGATACAGAAAAAAACATTTTGAGTTGTAGTACTCGTGATAATAGGAATGTTGATCGTTTAGTCGGCGTGGGGGATATTCGGACTTTCAGCGCGGATGACACTTTTTTGGTTCGGGATAGTAATAATAGAGACAGTTATTCCATATATTTGGATATTGAAAATCAAGTTTTTGAGATTGACAATGATCATTTTTTTCTTAATGAATTAGAAAGTTCTTTTTATAGTTATTGGAATTCTAGTTATTTGAATAATGGACCTAGGAGTGCTGACTCCCGCTATGATCATTATATGTATGATACTAATTATAGTTGGAATAATTACATCAACAGTTGCATTGATAGTTATCTTCGTTCTCAAATCTGGATTGATAGTTATATTTTAAGTAGTAGTGAACATTATAATGAAAGTTACCTTTATAATCACATTTGTGATCAAAGCAGAAATTGTAGTGAAAGTAAGAGTTCCGGTCTAAGAACTGGCACAAATAGTATCGATTTAACTCTAAGAGAAAGTTCTAATGATCTTGATGTAACTCAAAAATATAGGCATTTGTGGGTTCAATGTGAAATTTGTTATGGATTAAATTATAAGAAATTTTTGAAATCACGAATGGATATTTGTGAACAATGTGGATATCATTTGAAAATGAGTAGTTCAGATAGAATTGAACTTTTGATTGATCCAGGCACGTGGAATCCTATGGATGAAGACATGTTATCTCTGGATCCCATTGAATTTCATTCAGAGGAAGAACCCTATAAAGATCGTATTGATTCTTATCAAAAAAAGACAGGATTAACTGAGGCTATTCAAACAGGTATAGGCCAACTCAACGGCATTCCCGTAGCAATTGGGGTTATGGACTTTCAGTTTATGGGGGGTAGTATGGGATCCGTAGTAGGCGAGAAAATTACTCGTTTGATCGAGTATGCTGCCAATAAACTTTTACCTCTTATTCTAGTGTGTGCTTCTGGAGGAGCACGAATGCAAGAAGGAAGTTTGAGCTTGATGCAAATGGCTAAAATATCTTCTGCTTTATATGATTATCAATCGAATAAAAAGTTATTTTATATATCAATTCTTACATCTCCTACGACTGGCGGGGTGACTGCTAGTTTTGCTATGTTGGGAGATATCATTATTGTTGAACCGAACGCCTATATTGCATTTGCAGGTAAAAGAGTAATTGAACAAACATTGAATAAGACAGTACCTGAGGGTTCACAAGCGGCTGAATTTTTATTCCATAAGGGCTTATTCGATCTAATCGTACCACGTAATCTGTTAAAAAGTGTTCTGAATGAATTATTTCAGCTTCACGCGTTCTTTCCTTTGAATCATAACTCAAGTATAGCTTTAAGTTAATTAAATGAATTCCATTTTTGGGGTTCTAGTGAACAAGTATTTGTTTATCGATTTGTCAAAAAAAATTGGAAAAATCCAACGAATGGTTTTTTGTGACAATTAAGAAGAATTTGTAGAATTATAGAAAGAATCGTGTAGATAATTGCTGATATTCTTGATTACTAAGTAGGAAATGAAACCTCTATCAACTAGCAAGAAGCTAAAAGAACGAAATTCTTTTTTCCGCGAAATTCAATTGGGTAATGAAAATAATAAATAAAAAAATTTCATCTTATTTTCTTACCTTCGGATTATAACGAAATTTTCGGGAATTTACAATTTATTTGCATTTATAAGTGGAAGAAACTCTTTATTATTTATTACATTACTTTATTAAAATTAAAGTTATAAAACAAGAAAAGAATAACAAAGAAAACAAAGAATTTCATGTAGAAAACTGAATAAGCTCATTTAATTAGTTCTAGATTCCTTGCACTTTCATTCTATAATACTTATTTAATACTTAAACTTAGATTCACTTCGATATACTAAAATTATACTATATTAGATATACTATAATACGAATTAGAATACGAATTCTAATAATTAGAAGATATCTTTCTCTTTTTAACAATAATAATTATAGAATATAGTAAGTAAAAAGATTAATATAACAATAAATAACAGATACAAATATTCAATCGGGGGTGCCCAGCCTATGACAATTCTTAACAATTTACCCTCTATTTTTGTGCCTTTAGTAGGCTTAGTCTTTCCGGCAATTGCAATGGCTTCCTTATCTCTTCATGTTCAAAAAAACAAGATTTTTTAGATTCGATGAAAGAAAGTTTTACTTATTTTTTCAAGACCTATACTTGAATCATAACAGAAATATCCGTTTTAGCTATATATTTAGTATAATTATGGTATAACATTAAAAAAACATGACAACGATAAAAGAAGGGTTTTTTATGCAGGCGTGAATATGATATATTAATAAATGAGCCATTTGAAAATCAATATCAATCAAGATTGGAGTAGATGCCTGAAATAAACGCAAAGTAAAAATATCCGTATGCGCGTAGATAGGGGATCGTACGAGAGTGCTTCATTTTAGTATTTTAGACTAACAAATTGGATGAATTCCTACCCAAAATGCACATCAGAATGGTGCGAGTTGATGAAAGTTACTTCGGAAACAAAAAAAGTAAAGTAAAATTTATGCGGGCTAGTCTCTCACTTCCAATAAAATGCAACCGGATCTAGTATGAGTTGGCGATCAGAACATATATGGATAGAACTTATAGTGGGGTCTCGAAAAACAAGTAATTTCTGTTGGGCTTTTATACTTTTTTTAGGTTCATTGGGGTTTTTATTGGTTGGAATTTCCAGTTACCTTGACAAAAATTTGATATCTTTATTTCCGTCTCAGGAAATCATTTTTTTTCCCCAAGGGATCGTGATGTCTTTTTATGGGATCGCTGGTCTATTTATTAGCTCTTATTTGTGGTGTACAATTTCATGGAATGTGGGTAGCGGTTATGATCGATTCGATAGAAAAGAAGGAATCGTGTGTATGTTTCGTTGGGGATTTCCTGGAAAAAATCGGCGCATCTTACTCCGATTTCTTATGAAAGATATTCAGTCTATCAGAATAGAAGTTCAAGAGGGTATTTATGCTCGGCGTGTCCTTTATATGGAAATCAGAGGCCAGGGGGTCATTCCTTTGATTCGTACTGATGAAAATTTGACTCCACGAGAAGTTGAGCAAAAAGCTGCGGAATTGGCTTCTTTTTTGCGCGTACCAATTGAAGTAGTTTGAAATGAACTGAAAACTGAAGAATAAACATTTGTCTTACCAGGAGGCCAGGAGTCCCTTCTTTGTGCTTTTTTGTTTCTAGAGTATAACTTAACTGAAGTTTCTCCACAATACTGATGAAGCAAAGAAGACGTATATTATATAATATACTAAACAATACAATGAAATATACTAAACAATACATTTTTTTTGTCAGTCATGTATTCTTTCGTTTTTTAGACTATGATTCTGTAATTTTTTCGAAATTCAAAGACTAACTAACCACTGGACTCATAAAAAAATAGATAATAAATTTAGATTATAGAAGTTCGAGGTCTTGGAATAGAACTTATGCTGGATAGAAATAGTAGATCGTCTAGAGTCGACGAATGAGACGGGGTTCGGTCAAAATTTACAGACAAAAAAATGAAAAAAAAAAAAGCATTCATTCCCCTTTTATTTTTATATCTTACATCGATAGTATTTTTGCCCCGGTGGATCTCTTTTTCATTTAATAAAAGTCTGGAATCTTGGGTTACTAATTGGTGGAATACTAGTCAATCTGAAACTTTTTTAAGTGATATTCAAGAAAAGAGTATTCTAGCGAACTTCATAGAATTCGAGGAACTCTTCCTATTGGAAGAAATGCTAAAGGAATACCCGGAAACACATTTACAAAGGTTTCGTATCGGAAGAATCCACAAAGAAACGATTCAATTGATCAAGATGTATAATGAAGATAGTATCCATATGATTTTGCACTTCTCGACAAATTTACTCTGTTTCGTTATTCTAAGTGGTTATTCTATTCTAGGTAATGAAGAACTTATTATTCTTAATTCTTGGGTTCAAGAATTCCTATATAATTTAAGCGACACAATAAAAGCCTTTTCTATCCTTTTATTAACCGACTTATGTATAGGATTCCACTCACCTCATGGTTGGGAACTAATGATTGGCTCTGTCTACAAAGATTTTGGATTTGCTCATAATGATCAAATTATATCTGGCCTTGTTTCCACTTTTCCAGTCATTTTGGATACAATTTTTAAATATTGGATCTTCCGTTATTTAAATCGTGTATCTCCATCACTTGTAGTAATTTA